ACCAATTCCCAAAAAAAATAAATTTGTATCAAATTTGAACTAGTAACTAATCCCAACATGGAAGTACTGAAAAAACTCATATAAGCAAAAAATCTCAAGTATCCTTGATCGTGAGCCATATAATTATCACTATAAATAAGAACCGTGATTCCAACAGTAGTAATTAACATTGACATAATAGAAGTAAGTGGATCGATCAGGCAGCCGAATTCTAAAGAAAAATCATTATCGAGTGTCCAAGACCATACATATTGGTGGATAGAACTGCTATTTATTTGCTGAATAGATAGATTAGTTGAAAAAATCATGACTATACTTAACAATAAAATACTTGTAAAAGCCCACATACGACGAAGATTTTTTGTTGCTGTCGGAAAAAGAAGAAGCCCCACTCCTATTAACATAGGAACTGGAAGTGGAACGAAAGGTAAAATCCACCCATATTGATATGTTTGTTGCATAAAAAAATTTAAATTCGTAATTAATTCTTTCCGATTTATCGGATTTTACTTCTTTTGAAAGGAGTCAATAAAAAAATGAAAATATGCACTAACTTAACCAAACTTAAATATAAAAATATAGAATTTTAAAATTTTTATTTCTTTTTACTTATTCTTTCTCTTTCTGAATTTCTTCTAAATATTTCAAATATTCAAATCAAGAAGTTCCAATAGGTCAAATCGTATGAAAGACAAAGATTAATTATGAGTCCCCTTCTACTTTGAAAATTCAAGTCAAATTTTGACAAGTTACTCAAAATATTCTTCTTTTTTTTTTTAGAAAAATTTGATGGAATTTTACCATATCGTTGATAGATAGTCCATTCTTTTCTAATTTTAGAAAAAAATTCTCTAGAAAAGCGCAGATTTTTTTTGAACAATAGATGTCTTTCACATCCAGCTATACCAATGAGTAATCTCTTAATTTTTATTTAAATGGCAGTTCCAAAAAAACGTACTTCTGCATCAAAAAAGCGTATTCGTAAAAATTTTTGGAAAAGGAAAGGCTATTGGGCGGCGTTAAAAGCATTTTCTTTAGGTAAATCTCTTTCTACCGGGACTTCAAAAAGTTTTTTTGTGCGACAAACAAATAAAATCAAAAAATAAGTTATTAAGAAATAAAGCGGAAAACCTTAGAACAATCTAAATCGACCTGACTCAAAAATTGAACCCTTCCTTTTCAAAAAGAAAATTCCCCAATTCCATTTCCTAGTGAATTAATCCATGGGAAATGGAATTCTTCTGTTTACTTTGGCCGAATTCAAACAAAGTGTTTTTTTGTTAAAAAAAACACAAGATACTCTATTTTATTTTTAATAATCTAAAATATTTTTTTGTTCATTGATAAAACTTATTTTTTGGTTGCACTTTTTAAAATCAAATAAATCAAAACGGTAAATAAAAAAAATGTTTTTTTGGGGGGGGCTTAATTCATAGTAAGACTGGCCGGTTTTAGAAGAGCTCAAGTGGAGAAGAGTCTAAAATCCACAATAAAACTAAAACCCTAAACTAAAATAATGAACCTTCAAGTACATATTTGAACAAATTTTTATTCATCCATTTGAATCTTTCCTAGAAAATATTGCACCCAATTTAATTCTTAAATCTAGACGATTTATTAATAATAGGTTATTATGGGGTCAAGACAAGCCGCTATGGTGAAATTGGTAGACACGCTGCTCTTAGGAAGCAGTGCTAGAGCATCTCGGTTCGAGTCCGAGTAGCGGCATGGCATATCATCTCCTAAAAAAAAAAGAAATAAAATAGATCCTATAATGAATAATAATGAATTCCATTTCCGATTTCGATTTTATAATTAAGGAACTTTTTTTATGATATTTTCAACTTTAGAACATATATTAACTCATATTTCTTTTTCGACTGTTTCAATTCTAATTTCAATTCATTTAATAACCTTTTTTGTCGATGAAATCGTAAAACTATATGATTCATCCGAAAAGGGCATGATAATGATCTTTTTGTGTATAACAGGATTATTAATTTCTCGTTGGATTTATTCAAAACATTTTCCACTAAGTGATTTATATGAATCGTTAATCTTCCTTTCGTGGAGTTTTTCCTTTATTTATATCGTTCCATATTTCAAAAAAAAGAAAAATCTTCTAAACACAATAATTAGTCCAAGTGCTCTTTTTTCCCAGGGCTTTGCTACCTCAGGTCTTTTAACTGAAATACACGAATCCACAATATTAGTACCCGCCCTTCAGTCCGAGTGGTTAATAATGCACGTAAGTATGATGATATTAGGATATGTGGCCCTTTTATGTGGATCATTATTATCAGTATCACTTCTAGTCATTACAGTTAGAAAAAAGAGAAGATTTTTTTCTACGAATAATCGTTTATTAAATTTAAACGAGTCATTTTTACTTGGTAAAGTCGAATACATGAATCAAGCAAAAGGTCCAAATGTTTTACAAAAAACTTCTTTTTTTTCTCCAATAAATTATTATAAGTCACAATTGTTGAAGCAATTGGATTATTGGAGTTATCGGGTTATTAGTCTAGGATTTCTCTTTTTAACGATAGGAATTCTTTCTGGAGCAGTATGGGCTAACGAAGCATGGGGATCCTATTGGAGTTGGGACCCAAAAGAAACTTGGGCCTTTATTACTTGGATCATATTTGCAATTTATTTACATACTCAAACAAGTATAAAATTGAAGGGTACAAATTCAGCAATTGTAGCCTTTATTGGATTTCTTATAATTTGGATATGCTATTTTGGAGTAAATCTATTAGGAATAGGATTACATAGTTATGGTTCATTTACATTAACATCTAATTAAATTCAAAAAAAAAAAGGGGGGTTCTTACCACTTACCAATAGGAATAGAAAAGCATACAATGCATATCAGATAAAAAACTTTGTGTGAACTAGTGAGAGCCCCGCGAATCAAAGTCACGGGGCTCTCGCCAGTTCAAATTTATTTTTTTTTACTTAACACAAGAGAAGAGAAGAAAAAGCCTTCTTTTTGTCATTGTACAACGAACCTTTTTGTAAGTGATAAGATAGTTTTTTCATTTTGTTATCAACAAAAAAACTATCTATAAAAATAATTAGATAGGATAACTTCAACCTTTTCAACTGATAGTGAAAGAACGAAATCTGGGTACATACCAATACCGAGTACGGGTAAAAAAATAGAGATCGAAAGAAATAACTCTCGCGGCCCAGAATCAAAAAAATAAGAGTTTTGGCCATTAAATATCTTGTATCCATAGAACATCTGGCGTAACATAGATAATAAATAAATAGGGGTTAATATCATTCCAATTGCCATTACAAAAGTAATTAGGATTTTTGTCATTAAAAGAAATTTTGAACTAGTAACTAATCCAAAAAATACTATTAATTCGGCAACAAAACCACTCATACCTGGTAATGCGAGGGAGGCCATCGAAAAACTACTGAACATCGTGAACATTTTTGGCATTGGGATAGCTATTCCACCCATTTCGTCAAGATAAAGAAGACGTATTCTATCATAAGTTGTTCCGGCCAAGAAAAAAAGTGCAGCACCGATAAATCCATGAGAGATTATTTGTAAAAGGGCTCCGTTGAGCCCCATATCCGTGATAGAACCAATTCCTATAATTATGAAACCCATATGAGATACAGAGGAATAGGCTATTCTTTTTTTTAAATTCCGTTGACCAAGAGATGTTGAAGCTGCATAAATTATTTGCATTGCGCCCACTATTATCAACCAAGGAGAAAATAGAGAATGAGCATGAGGAAATAATTCCATATTGATGCGAATTAATCCATAGGCTCCCATTTTTAATAAGATTCCGGCTAGAAGCATACAAGTACTATAATGCGCTTCTCCGTGGGTATCTGGTAACCATGTATGTAGGGGTATGATTGGTAATTTGACAGCAAAAGCAAGAAAAAACCCAATATAAAATAATATTTCCAAGGCCACAGGATAGGACTGATTAGCCAATATTTCAAAATTTAATGTTGGTGTAGTAGAACTATATAAACCGACGCCCAGAACTCCCATTAAAAGAAAAATAGAACCCCCTGCCGTGTACAAAATAAACTTTGTAGCCGAATACAGACGTTTTTTTCCTCCCCACATGGATACAAGTAGATAAACGGGAATTAATTCTAACTCCCACATGAGAAAAAAAAGTAAAAGATCTCGAGAAGAAAATAATCCTATTTGTCCACTGTACATTGCTAACATTAGGAAATGAAATAATCGAGAATCTCGAGTAACTGGCCAAGCCGCTAAAGTAGCTAAACTAGTGATGAATCCCGTTAGTAAAATGGGTCCTATAGAGAGTCCATCTATTCCTAATCTCCAATGAAAATCCAAAAAAAGGATCCATTGATAATCCTCCATTAGTTGGATTAATGGGTCGTCTGATTGAAAATGATAACAGAATGCATAAGCCGTTAGAAGAAGCTCTAAGATACACATACATATAGTATACCAACGGATTACTCTATTTCCCCTATGCGGAAGAAAAAAAATTAAGCAACCTGCAAATATAGGCAAAACTGCAATTATTGTTAAACAAGGAAAATGGTTCGTGGTAAAGACAAGATACGCTTGGGCCAGAAAAACCCGTGCTCAATTTCATTTGATTTTGAGCACGGATTTTGTCGGTAAAAAAAAAAGAAAATGGGTTCAAGTAGAGTTTTATCGAATGTATCAATAAGCTAGACCCATACTGCGAGTTGTTTCATGCCATAAATAAACCCGAACACTCAAAAAATCCGTTGGACACGCGGATTCACACCTCTTACAACCAACGCAGTCTTCGGTCCTTGGGGCAGAAGCGATTTGTTTAGCTTTACATCCATCCCAAGGTATCATTTCTAATACATCGGTGGGGCACGCACGGACACATTGGGTACATCCTATACATGTATCATAAATCTTTACTGAATGTGACATTGGATCTATACATTTTGAACGTCATAAATTTTCGGTCTAGTAAACTAACTTATAAATGAATCCTATA